AAAAGAGAGAGATGGTAGAAAAGGGGGAGAGATGGGGGAAGAAGATAGGAAGGGGAATAAGGGGGCTCTTTAGGCAGGAGACGGGGGAATTCCTTAAGTTAAGAAAGAAAAAAGAATAAGAACACGGATACATAACATAAAAAAAAGAATAAATAAGACGATATTCGCCCTCCCCCTACATATTTAATTTCTTCTCCTATACAAAAACCAGCAAGACCTACTCCATTGGTAATTCCATCAATGACACCCTTATCGAAAAACTGCGTTAGTTCAGTTAATCCTCTTATACCCAGGGTAAAGACCCTAGTATAGAAAATATCTATATAACCACGATTATATGACCAACTGTATATCTTTTTTTTTACTTGATCCGAAAAAGTTTTTTTCGGACCCTCTTTTACAAGAGAATTTATTAAATCCAAATTCTGAAAAAAGGAATAAGCGGATCCATAGAAGATATATGCTATGGATAGACCAAACATAGCTAGACTTACAGAAGAAATTGCATTAGTGATAAATTCATATGAATTTATGGAAGAATTAGAACTTTCCTGGAAAAAGTTTATTGAGGGAGTTAACCACTTTGATAATATGGTTAACTCCGCTATTCCATTATCCATTACTCCATTATCAAAATGGATTCCTATGGATCCAATGAACAAAGTAAAAAGCAGTAATATAAAAAGAGGGAATAGCATAGTATTTCCCGTTTCATGAGGATAGACAAAAGTGTTTTTAGCCCCAAAGGAAGTACTAAAGGACCCTATCCTATTTCTTGTATTACCATGAATTTTGGATCTATTTTGTGAAAAAAAAGAAACTCCACTCTTCGTTGTTGATAAAATGAAATCTCTATTCACTCCTTTGGGTATCCTTTTTCCCCATAAGGATATTGAATACAACGAACCCTCTTTAGTGCTACTGTAATTTTGAAAATGAACACGCAGGCACCCATCAAAAGTAAGTAAATATATCCGAAACATATAAAACGCAGTTAATCCTGCAGTAAAAGAGGCTATTATTCCAAAAAAGGGTGAATACAACCAACTATTACTAAGGATTTCATCTTTGGACCAGAAGCAAGCAAGAGGTGGAATACCACAAAGAGAAAGCGTACCCCATAAAAAAGTAGTTCTTGTAATTGGAACGTATTTTCTTAAACCACCCATAAGAACCATATTCTGACTTTTATCTGGTGAATATCCAACAAGAGGTTCCATTGAATGAATAATGGATCCGGATCCCAAGAACAATAAAGCTTTCGAATAAGCATGAGTGATCAAATGGAATAAAGCAGCTTGATAAGAACCTATACCTAGAGCTAACATCATATAACCCAATTGAGACATTGTAGAATAGGCTAAGCTTCTTTTAATATCTCTCTGAGCAAGAGCTAAAGTAGCTCCTAAGAAGAGTGTTATTGTACCTACTAAAGAAATGAAACTCATTATTAAAGGTAGGGATATGAAAAGAGGAAGAAGTCGAGCTAGAAGAAAAATCCCCGCAGCAACCATAGTTGCTGCGTGTATAAGAGCCGAAATGGGAGTGGGTCCTTCCATAGCATCGGGTAACCATACGTGAAGAGGGAATTGTGCAGATTTCGCAACTGCACCAAGGAATAATAAAAAAGCACACAAAGTAGTAAGTAAGGAATTAATCCCATTATTAGGAATCCAGTTATTAGCTATTTTGAACAAATCCCTAAACTCTAAACTACCTGTTATCCAAAAAAAACCTAAAATTCCTAATAACAGACCAAAATCCCCTACACGATTAGTTACAAAAGCTTTTTGACAAGCACTCGCTGCAATTGGCCGTGTAAACCAAAAGCCTATCAATAAATAGGAACACATTCCCACAAGTTCCCAAAAAAAATAAATTTGTATCAAATTGGAACTAGTAACCAATCCCAACATGGAAGTATTGAAAAAACTTATATAAACAAAAAATCTCAAATATCCTTCATCGTGAGACATATAATCGTCACTATAAATAAGAACGAGGATTCCTACAGTAGTAATTAGTATTAACATAATAGAAGTAAGCGGGTCGATCAAGTATCCAAATTCTAAGGAAAAATCATTATTGACGGTCCAAGACCATAGATATTGATAGATAGAACTTCCATTTATTTGTTGAATAGATAGGTGAACTGAGAATACCATAGCTATACTTAAGAGTAAAACACAAGGAAAAGCCCATATGCGACGAAGATTTTTTGTTGCTGTCGGAATAAGAATAAGTCCAAACCCCATTGACATAATAACTGGAAGTGGGAGAAGAGGGATTACCCATGCATATTGATATGTATGTTCCATAAGAAAAGAAATTGCAATTTTTACTTGAAATTTTTCTATAAAATAAAATTGTTTCCGATTCACCAAACCAATTCTTATCTCTTTCTGAAGGAATTCAAAAAAATAAGAATAAGACAAAATACTGGAATTCTTCATTTTTCCAAATTTCTCTCATTGAAATAATCAAAAATGAAGAATGGGTTTACTTGGTTAAATTCAAAAAGTTAATTAAATAACTTTGTTACCTAGTTATTACCTAAAGAAGGATATTTGTTAAAATACAAAAAAGGATTGAATCATTTTACTTTCTATTCATTTTTGTATTTCTTTCTATTAAAATGAAGATGAAGCAGCTCTCATGTTTCGTAACTGATTGATTGAATTCCAATGAAAACCTATGTTTATAGGAAATTATCGAATATTCCTTACTTCATATAGAACTGAAATCCTAATGACTAGAATTACCTAAGTTTTAGAATGTCTTATTTAAGAGACTAAGTATTTTTTTTTTGTTTTGATTGGAATTCCATTATGGAATACCATTCTGAACTTAATTAACTATTTGAATTTTCCCTTCCTTTTATCCCCCCATCTTATATGGGGGATAGGCCGTAGATCTATATATGGAGTATACTTAATATATAAATTGATTTAATTTAAATAGAAAACCTTTGTATATATTCTATATTATTAAAACAAAGTATAAAATATATATTAAAAATATGCTAAAAAATTCTTGTCTTATCCGCATTAGAGAAAATCAAGTAAAAAAGAATTCAGAATTTCAGTTCAGTATCTAAGTATAAATACTAAGAAAAAGTATAAATACTAAGAAAAAACAGAAAGAAGGATTGATTTGCGGCAATAGATGTCTTTCACATACAACTAGAAAAAAAGTAATCTCCTTTTTGAATGGCAGTTCCAAAAAAACGTACTTCGATGTCAAAAAAGCGTATTCGTAAAAATCTTTGGAAGAAAAAGACTTATTTTTCCATAGTACAATCTTATTCTTTAGCAAAATCAAGATCATTTTCCAGCGGTAGCGAGCATCCAAAACCAAAGGGTTTTTCTGGGCAACAAACAAACAAATAATCTGGTTTTGGAATAATCTGAATTGACCTATCCCAAAGAAATTCCAATTATTTAAAATGAATAATTCGGATTAATTAATGAATGTACTTTTATGTGTCGAATTCCTCGGTACAATATTCTTAGAACTAACCCCTCTGATATATAGAACAAAAGTTTTTGGTATACTGTGTCCTAAGTATTCTTTTCCTATCAACGAACTTTTCATAATAGAATCCTCATAATAAAATATGAGGATTCTATTATGAAAAGTAGAGTATTCTTGCAATAGGACTTACAACTTCTACCTATCTTATCAAAAATCCACAAAAAAATAGGTTTAGGCTTGGTAAATCATATTAATAAGAGCATAAAGGCTTTCATTCTAGAAATTTTGCTAAAATCCAAAATTCTTTGTATTTAATGATGAAATTATAGAAATTCTAATGGATAGATTGAAAGATTTTTTTTTATTTCAATGAGAAACTAATTAGAAAAAAATGAGTTCTATATTGCAACTGAGAAAAAACAGTTCCAACTCTTTCAAGCTTTGTTTCTATTGGGCAAAGCAAGAGTTTATTGTTAAAAAAATCCCCAATGATACTACCAAATGAAGTCCATTTTAATGAAGATTCTAATGTTCCTAAATTCTATGGACTCTCCCAATCTCGACGATTTGCGAGAAAATAACTATTATTCTTTTAACTTCCCTATTATTTAAAGTTAGCCGCCATGGTGAAATTGGTAGACACGCTGCTCTTAGGAAGCAGTGCTCAAGCATCTCGGTTCGAGTCCGAGTGGCGGCATTCTCGAAAAAGAATACAATAGATTAGAAAATGGATTCAATTCGAAATTTCCAATTTTGTAATGGGACCTTCTCCTTATGCTATTTGCAACTTTAGAACATATACTAACTCATATCTCTTTCTCAACCATTTCAATTGTGATTACAATTCATTTGATAACCTTATTAGTTCGTGAACTTGGGGGATTACGTGATTCGTCAGAAAAAGGAATGATAGCTACTTTTTTCTCTATAACAGGATTCTTAGTTTCTCGTTGGGCTTCTTCGGGACATTTTCCATTAAGTAATTTATATGAGTCATTGATCTTCCTTTCATGGGCTCTGTATATTCTTCATACGATTCCTAAGATACAGAACTCTAAAAATGATTTAAGCACAATAACTACGCCAAGTACTATTTTAACGCAAGGCTTTGCCACGTCGGGTCTTTTAACTGAAATGCATCAATCCACAATACTAGTACCTGCTCTACAATCTCAGTGGTTAATGATGCATGTCAGTATGATGTTACTAAGCTATGCAACTCTTTTGTGCGGATCCTTATTATCCGCCGCTCTTCTAATCATTAAATTTCGAAAGAATTTCAATTTCTTTTTAGAAAAGAAAAAAAATGTTTTAAATAAAACATTTTTCTTTAGTGAGTTTAGTGAGATTGAATATTTCTATGTAAAAAGAAGTGCTTTAAAAAACACCTCTTTTCCTTCATTTCCAAATTATTACAAATATCAATTAATTGAGCGTTTGGATTCTTGGAGTTATCGTGTCATTAGCCTAGGGTTTACCCTTTTAACCATAGGTATTCTTTGTGGAGCAGTATGGGCTAATGAGGCGTGGGGATCCTATTGGAATTGGGATCCTAAGGAAACTTGGGCATTTATTACTTGGACCATATTCGCAATTTATTTACATAGTAGAACAAATCAAAATTGGAAGGGTACGAATTCCGCACTTGTAGCTTCGATAGGATTTCTTATAATTTGGATCTGCTATTTTGGTATCAATCTATTAGGAATAGGTTTACATAGTTATGGTGCATTTACATTACCATCTAAATGATTACATAACATAAAACCTTCGTGAAATGAAAGTTTTTCCATTTTTGTTTGATTTGAGAACCCTTGAACGCCTTCTCAAAGGGTTCTCAAAAATTCGAGATAGATCTAATTAGACTTTTTTACTTTTTTCTGAATTATTTGGTTTTTCCACTATGGAATATAGAGCGGACTAGTAAAAAAAAAATTATTTAGGATAATAATTGGATAAGAGAGCCTCCACCTTGTCAACCGATAGCGAGAGAACAAAATCTGGATAAATACCAATTCCTATTACTGGTAAAAAGATACAGATTAAAAGAAAGAGTTCTCGTGGTCCAGAATCCACCAAATTTGCGTTTGGAACATGAAATAGCTTGTATCCATAGAACATCTGGCGTAACATAGATAATAAAAAAATAGGAGTTAATATCATTCCAATTGCCATTACAAAAGTAATTAGCATTTTTGGTATTAACAGAAATTTTGGACTAGTAATTAGTCCAAAAAATACTACTAATTCTGCAACAAAACCGCTCATTCCTGGTAAGGCAAGAGAAGCCATTGAAAAGCTACTAAACATGGTAAAAATTTTCGGCATTGGGATAGATATCCCCCCCAGTTCTTCGAGATAAACAAGACGCATTCTATCACAAGCCGTTCCCGCCAAGAAAAAAAGTGTAGCACCAATAAATCCATGGGATAGTATTTGTAAAATAGCTCCATTGAGTCCAATGTTGGTTATGGAACCAATTCCTATAATTATGAAACCCATGTGAGATACGGAGGAGTAGGCTATTCTTTTTTTGAAATTTCGTTGACCAAGAGAAGTTGAAGCTGCATAGATTATTTGCATCGCTCCTATTATTACCAACCAGGGGGAAAATAGATAATGAGCATGAGGTAACAATTCCATATTGATCCGAATCAATCCGTATGCTCCCATCTTTAATAGGATTCCCGCTAAAAGCATACATGTACTGTAATGCGCTTCCCCATGGGTATCTGGTAACCACGTATGTAGGGGTATAATTGGCAATTTGACAGCATAAGCAATAAGGAAGCCAAAATAAAATAGTATTTCCAATGTTGCAGGGTATGATCGATTAATTAATCTTTCCAAATCTAATCTTGGTTCGTTGGAACCATATAAGCCCATACCTAGAACTCCGATTAAGAAAAAAATGGAACCGCCTGCAGTATACAAAATAAATTTTGTAGCTGAATACAGACGCCTCTTTCCCCCCCACATGGATAAAAGTAAGTAAACAGGAATTAATTCTAACTCCCACATGATAAAAAAAAGTAAAAGGTCTCGCGAAGAAAATAATCCTATTTGACCACTATACATTGCTAGCATCAGGAAATAGAATAATCGCGAATTCCGGGTAACTGGCCAAGCTGCTAAAGTAGCTAAAGTAGTGATAAATCCTGTCAATAAAATAGATCCTAATGAAAGTCCATCGATTCCCAATCTCCAGTGGAAATCAAAGACATCTATCCATTTAGAATCCTCCTTTAATTGGATTAAGGGATCCTCCAATTGGAAATGATAACAGAATGCATAAGTCATTAGAAGGAATTCTAATAAACAAATAGATATAGTATACCACCTAACGATTTTGTTTCCCCTATGAGGTAAAAAGAAAATTAATGAACCTGCAAATATCGGCAAAACAACAAGTATTGTTAACCAAGGAAAATAACTCATGATAAAGTGATAAAGAGAAGATACGTTTTGACCAGAAAAGCCCGTGCTCGAAATAAGCGAGCACAGGCTTCCTCGGTAAAGAGGAATCAGACGATTCAAGTGGAGTTTTTTGTAACGTATCAATAAGATAGAGCCATGCTGCGGGTTGTTTCAGGCCCTAAATAAACGCGGACACTTAAAAAATCTGTTGGGCAGGCAGATTCACATCTCTTACAACCCACACAATCTTCGGTTCTCGGCGCGGAAGCAATTTGCTTGGCTTTACACCCATCCCAGGGTATCATTTCTAATACATCTGTTGGACAAGCTCGTACACATTGAGTGCATCCTATACATGTATCATAAATTTTTACGGAATGTGACATTGGATCTATAAATTTTCCTTTTCAACATAAAAATTTTCGATCTGGTAAAAATGAAATTAGTACTATATGAGTCATATGTATTGTAGACACCAGACGAAGCAATGGTTTATCCAAACTTCAACAAATAAATAAATAAAATAATGCAATATATTTCTTAATCCGTTTGTGAGAAAGCGTGAAAAGAGCCAAGAGACTTGAATTTTTGGCTTCAACAATCATAATTATACGAATTGTACATACGAATTCGAATTAGCCAATTTATTGGCTATCGTCTTTTCAATATAAATTATTGCAATATTCAAATTGCAATATCAATGAATTGCAAAAATTCAATAAGTAAAAAAGAATACTATGTAATAACCTAATCAAAAAATAGATATTATAAAATAATAAAATAATAAGAAAATAGAAGAAAATAGTATTAGATTTCTATTCATCTTAATATTTGATATTATTATTATATGTGCGCCTTTGTTTAGAGGATTTTATGTCTAATTATTCAAAAAATTAGATTGATTGATACGAGTTGATTTCTTGTTACGATGGATGGAAGAAAGAATGGATAGTCCAATAGCTGCTTCAGCAGCCGCAAGGGCTATAACAAAAATTGCGAAAATGTCTCCTTTTAATTGGCGACTATCAAATAGATCAGAAAATGTTACGAGATTTAGATTAATTGAATTCAGTATAAGTTCAAGACATATTAGAGCTCTAACCATGTTTCGGCTTGTGATCAATCCATAGATACCAATCGAAAATAAATAGACACTAAAAAAAAGTACATGCTCAAACATCATTAACTAACTCCTTATCAATCTCGATTCATTTCAATATGAGGACAAGAATTGAACCGATTCCATTAATTAGAATAGAACAGTTACACAACAAAAGAGAAAAGAAGGTATTTGTTGGCAGTAGATGGGTTTTACTAAATCAAAATTGTGATTCTTTAGTTATTTATTTTAGATTTGAAATTCTAAGAATTTTGACTAATTCTAAGTATTTCTTATTGCCGAGCCATAGTAATTGCACCTATTAAAGAAACTAGAAGAATTATGGAAATGAGTTCAAACGGAAGATAAAAATCAGTTGCTAAATGAATCCCAATTTGTTGAACGTTATTTATGAGACCCTGTTCTACTATTTGGTTTGATCTTGTAGTCCAAAGAATTCCATACCATGACGTATCTGGGATAGTAGTCATTAGTGAAAAAAGAATAGTTATACAAACGAGTGAAGTGAACCCATCTCCAATAGTCCAATAATTCTTATTTTTAGACCATTCTGAGCCATTTACGAACATTACGGCAAATATGATCAAAACATTTATAGCTCCCACATAAATAAGAAGTTGTGCGACAGCTACAAAGTAGGAATTCAATAAAATATAGAATAAGGATATACAAACAAGAACTAATCCCAGCGAAAAGGCAGAATAAATTGGGTTGGTAAGTAATACTACTCCTAGACCTCCTAGTAGAAGAACAAATCCCCCAAATAGCACAAGAATCTCATGTATTGGTCCAGGTAAATCCATTATGGATAAGAAGAAATTAATAGTATAAAATTTTTCATGAACTGACTAAAACTAAAAGATTCAAGGAAGGAAAAAGGGATTAGGATATTTTTTTGTATATAAGTTGTATAGTTAGAAATGACATCACGAAAATCTACTCTCATTTTAAATCAGGAATAATTTGCAATAAGCAGTAGTTATTCGTTTTTCTTTATAGTTAATAAAAAACTATTGGATTTTTCTAACAAAAAAGATAAATCCTAGTAACTAATAATTAGTAACCGTTCTTGAATTCCAAGATTTTTCTTCGTCTATTTTACTTTGAGTCGAATTCCTAATTGTTTGAATTGTGTAATCTCCCATTATGGAGATTGGTAACCGACTCAAAGCAATTTGATTGTAATTCAATTCATGACGATCATAAGTAGAAAGTTCATATTCTTCAGTCATTGATAAACAGCTTGTCGGACAGTACTCAACACAATTACCACAAAATATACAAACTCCGAAATCAATACTATAATTAAGCAATTGTTTCCTTTTAATATCCTTTTCAAATCTCCAATCCACAAGGGGTAGATCTATCGGGCATACGCGAACACATACTTCACAAGCAATACATTTATCAAATTCAAAGTGGATTCGCCCCCGGAAACGCTCCGATGTAATTGATTTTTCATAAGGGTAGTGAATCGTTATAGGTAAACGATTTGTGTGGGATAAGGTAATTATGAAACTTTGACCAATGTACCTTGCAGCGCGTATTGTTTGTTGACCATAACTCATGAACCCAGTTACCATAGGGAACATATTCTAAATATCTATGAAAAAGATATGTTTCTTTCTCTTGTTTGAGAGAACTTTTGTGTTGAAAATATTCTTACTGTTATTGTATTATCTTATTTATAGTGAAACAAGTTGGGAAGAAGTTGTTAATAAGAGATTGCCCAGGGAAATAGGTAAAAGAAATTTCCATCCAAGATTTAATAACTGATCCATTCTCATCCTGGGTAAAGTCCATCTTATTGTGATAGAAATGAAGAGAAATAAATAAGCTTTAGTTAATGTAATAAAGATACCCATTGTCATTTCCAAAATTCCAACCATTTTATTCATTTGGAAAAATTCAAAAAAGGATATATAGGGAATAGAGAAATTCCACCCGCCTAAGTAGAGAACTGTTACAAATAAAGAGGAAACTAATAAATTTAGGTAAGAAACAAGATAAAATAAACCATATTTGATACCGGAATATTCGGTTTGATAACCTGCTACTAATTCTTCCTCTGCTTCTGGTAAATCAAAGGGTAATCTTTCACATTCTGCCAAAGAAGAAATTAGAAAAACCAGAAAACCTATAGGCTGACGCCAAAGATTCCATCCAAAAAAACCATATTTTGACTGTGCTTCAACTATATCAACTGTACTTGAACTGTTAGATAATCATAGTCGATGATAACATCACAGTTCCCACCGCTATTCCAAAACCGTACATGAAACCTTAGCTTCATACGGCTTCTCTATGATCAGAAAAAAGGAAAGGGTTGTTTCGTTTCGGTATTATCCCCCTGGGCATAGATAGAATTAGGTAAGATAAAATCGATTGGAAAGTCCTAAATTAGACCAAAGGAATTCCGTCTGCTAGAATAAGAAAAAGCGCTTCCGAATTGATCTCGTCCTTTATAATATAATGAAAATTTTTCTTTGTTCAGTAATAACTTAATCTTGGAATAAAACACTCGTTATAGCAATTAATAAATGAAAAGAATTAGGCATTAATTCATGAGGAATTCTGTATTAATATGAATAGAGGAAGGAAAAAATAAATAAATATCTTTTTTTTGTATTGCATTCCATATCTTTTGTCCTATTCTTCTTTCCCCGGGGAAGGGTACTTAAAAAGAAAAAAGGAATAAAGGATTAATTCGTTCTTGATAGCCATTTCTTTAACAAGTGAAAGGGAACATACTCTGGATCGGAATCCGAAGAAAGTACTACTTGATCATTTCCACCAATTTCAAGTCCTTATTATGATTCCTTTTATGAGGAAAAATCTCTAATGTCTTAGATTCCCTCATTACTAATCCTTTATGTACTTTAGTGTTCCTAACCCCTCACTAATTTTTGATGGATTCCCCTTATGATTATAAGTTATAGTAATAACTCGGAATATTCTAGTAATGGAATTCCATATCGCGAATCCTTTATTCTTGCCCGCTTCAAGATATGATGACTAATCAAAAAATCTCAACCTTGGGGTAAAGAGTTTACACTACTTATGTTTACTTCAACTTTTTTCTTGTACGTAGGAAATGAGATTTTTTCTTTTTACTACAAATTAATAAGTTGTTTTGTTTCACTCATATAGCTATCTAGTTTAACTTACCAACCCGAGAATAAGAAAAGGAAGATAAATATTCAATGGATTTTGGAGGAAAAAGATCCTATTTTAACGAATCACACGTAGAGATATTGCTAGCACACAAAAAGTTAATGGTATTTCATAACTAATAGATTGAGCAGCAGCTCGTAGACCGCCTGAAAAAGAATATTTATTATTTGAGCTATATCCTGCCATAAGAAGACCAATAGGAGCAATACTTGAAATGGCAATCCATAAAAAAACACCAATACTAAGATCGGCTAAAACAAAACGATATCCCAAAGGGATAACTAAAAAACTTAATAAAATTGATATGACTGCTATAGAAGGTCCAATGCTAAATAAAGGAATATCTCCTCGGGATGGCAGGATATCCTCCTTAAAAAGTAGCTTAGTTCCATCGGCTATAGCTTGAAGCAGTCCCAGGGGGCCAGCATATTCAGGACCAATACGTTGTTGTATCGATGCGGATATTTCTCTTTCTAACCACACAATTACGAGTACTTCTATTGTGATTCCCAGTAGGAGGGTCAAAATGGGTAGAATCCATATCAGTCCATAGACTTCTTTTAATAATTCCGATTTCGAAAAAGAATTGATAGTTTCTATCTCTACCCTATCTATTATCATTTCAACGATCAACTTCCCCCATAATGATATCTATACTACCTAATATCGTCATGATATCAGCCAATTTCATTTTTTTAACTAGTTGAGGAAGAATTTGCAAATTAATAAAACCGGGTGGACGAATTTTCCATCTCCAGGGGAAAAGACTATCATCTCCTACCAGATAAATTCCTAATTCACCTTTTGGAGCTTCCACTCTTACATAAAGCTCTTGCTTTGACAATTCAAAATTGGGCGAAGGTTTTTTACCAAGAAATCGATATTCAAAATCATTCCATTCGGAATTCTTTGTTTTCTTAAAGCGTCGGACTTCTAAATTCTCATAAGGGCCTCCAGGAATTTTCTCTACAGCCTGTTGAATAATTTTGATGGATTCCCTCATTTCACCCATTCGTACTAAATAGCGAGCTAATGAATCCCCTTCTTTTTGCCATTGGACTTTCCAATCGAATTGGTTGTAAGACTCATAAGGATCAACTTTACGAAGATCCCATTGTATTCCAGAAGCTCGTAACATCGGTCCCGATAAGCCCCAATTTACTGCTTCTTCTCCGCTAATAAAACCGACTCCTTCAACTCGTTCTAAAAAAACGGGATTCCGTGTAATAAGTTGTTGATATTCAACAACTCCTCGTAAAAAATAATCACAGAAATCTAAACATTTATCGACCCATCCATAAGGTAGATCGGCGGCTACCCCTCCGATGCGAAAGTAATTATGCATCATTCGCATACCTGTAGCAGCTTCAAATAGATCATATATCAATTCTCTCTCTCTAAAAATATAGAAAAAAGGGGTCTGTGCGCCTAGATCCGCCATAAAAGGTCCAAGCCATAACAAGTGAGAAGCTATACGGCTCAACTCTAACATAATTACCCTAATATAGCTGGCTCTTTGGGGTATTTGAATATTCTCCAAGAATTCTGGTGCATTTACCGTTATTGCTTCTGTAAACATAGTAGCTAAATAATCCCATCGTGTTACATAAGGTAAGTATTGTATAATAGTTCGGTTTTCCGCGATTTTTTCCATTCCTCTGTGTAAATAGCCTAATATGGGTTCACAATCAATAACATCTTCACCATCGAGAGTAACGATCAGTCGAAGAACACCATGCATTGATGGGTGCTGAGGGCCCATATTGACTATCATGAGATCTTTTCTTGTAAGCGGTAGACTCATATCCTTTCTTCCTTAATTCATTATTCCATGAAAATGGATTATTCCATGAATTCCTCAAAACGAGGCTCATCAAAATGAAAAATCTAAGACTACTATAAGACTACTAATAAAATAAGAAAAAAATTCGAACGATTAAATTACTTCTCCCGAATATCCAACTGACTGATTAATTTCTTATAACGTACTCTATTTTTCTTTGCCAAATAAGCCAGCAAACGTTGACGTTTTCCCAAAAGTCTTCGTAGACCTCTTTCCGATGAAAAATCTTTTTTGTGTAATTCCAAATGTGAAGCAAGTCTCCGTATCTTATTGGTGAAACTGAATACTTGAAATTCAACAGAACCCCTGTTTTCTTCTTTTTCTTCTTTAACCATAAATCCCAAAATTTTTCTACCTCCTTTCTTTTTCATGTATTTTTCTGATCAGGAAAAATAAAAAATTATGTCAGTTATTTTGAAGTTATTCTAATCTCGTACACACAAAAATTTGCAATTATTCATCCACTACTGGAATTTGGATTTATTTTATCGATGCAAATTGGATTTGGATAGAAGGGTACATTCTTTTATTTTAGATAGAAGAAATGTTTCTTCTATCTAAAATAAAAGAATTTTGCTGATTTATTTATTGCTATATCCAATTTATGGAATTGATACACCATTTAATTGATATCGTTTAGCAAAATGAAACACAGCATATGCATCCATCTTTCGGCTCGAGAATTTCACGGGATAGAGATATGGTATAAGAAATAGGCTATTAAGTAACTCTAAATGAATTGTGGATACATCTGTATCCTTAACATACTGAAACGACTGCCATTATTCGTATCAAACCAATAGCGATTCATACAAGCTAAATCTTCTAATCAATGGTGGGCCAATAATGAATTTTTTTGCATATGTATTAAGACGCTTGGCCTGATTTCGAAATTGTCCAGAGTTTTTTATGTTGTTTTCATTGCAAAATGATGGACCTCCTTCCGTAACTTTCCAATTACGAGTACGAGAATTGAAAGACATGAAAATTATCAATTCTCTACGGCGTCTAGGAGATAGATAGAATATTTTCAGGAACAAGAAAATCAGAAGAATCTTTCTCTCTATTCACTACCATTCCGCGTCTTCGACTTCTATTAGTTTCTTTTCTTCTTTAATGCAATAGCTATAGTTTGATATAGAATCCATTTCTCAAAGTAATGGAAACCATTCTCGTATAGGAAATGGTTCAAAATCGCTATTCCATCTTTTAGGTATCGTGAAAAGTGATACCTGTGAAGATCGTGCATTTCAGTCACATTCAGATCCGCTTTTCGAGTCCATGATATAACCAAATTGGATGGATCTTCCACCCGTTTAGCTAAGAAAGAATAGATGCAGAGGTGGATAATAGATCGATATGAAGATCATGAGCTGCCCCATAATGAAACCGCCAGTAGTCGCGAATATCTCCTTCTTCCCTAATCCAAGATTGGAGAAAGAAGATCTAAGAGGGACCTATGGAGAATGTGGTCAGAAATCCATAATAGAGTCCGACCACAACGACCGAATTAATTATCCTCATCGAGAAACTTAGACTACTAAGTAGAAAAGGTAGAAAAGATTTGAAAATCATGGCATGGGTCTCCTTTTTTTCTTTCTTTAGAGTTTTCTATATGCACAATTTCTCGATGTTTCGATGAGAATTTCTTGACTTTCCATATATAGAAAGAGATAGACTATAAATGACATCTCTTATGTAAATAAGACCAAAGGGATGGATATTAAATGATAGGAAGTGCTAGGAAGTGAAATAGAATGAAATAGAGCCACTTTGGGCTTCCCTATGAAATGAGGCATGGAACGGAGTCACTACGAAGAAATTCCGGGAGTTACGAAAGAAGCTTCGGACTCATATTGTTCATGGGTTGAGAGCGGGAGTTGAACTCTAGGAGGTCGAATCTCCCCTTGTTCCTCAGTAGCTCAGTGGTAGAGCGGTCGGCTGTTAACTGACTGGTCGTAGGTTCGAATCC